GTTGACCAAAATGAGCACTAAATACTTTTCGAGAGATCTCCTCCAAATCGGAGGTATGGCTATCGAAATCGTGAGCATCGGCATGTAGGTTCCAGATCCAAGTGGTAGTATCAGGTCCCTTGGCTATTGTTCTTGAGAAATGGCCGGGTCTGGCCCATTCCTCGAAAGAAGTTTTTATGGGATCCCTATCTACCAAAATTTTGACTTCTGGTTCCGGCGAACGAATAATCATTGAGTCCTCCTCTTTCCGGACAAGATATACAAAGAAACCTGCCAAGAGTCAAGTAATTAGTGATCCTATGCGAGATGTTTAAAATTCGTTTCTTTTTCTTCTATCTCCCATCTATCTACTTTACTTTAGTTATTCACTAGAGCAATTATGATCTGGAAGTCGATCCGGGGCAAGTGTTCGGATCTAGTATGACATAGCCTGTAGGCGCTCAACGGACCCCTTTAATCGTCTACAAATCTTTTCTGGTCTTTTAATTGATGCAAAAACCTTTTTTTTGCCAATCTAGTGTATTCATATCTCAATTATAAATTCCTCGATAGAGCTATTTTATGTCTTCCATAAAACCTATTTCTTATTCTATTCCAATTAGATTCCAAATCACGTAAGCAGTCATTATTCATTCCTAAGAACCCTCCTGCTATCTATTCATACGAAGGTATCTTTTATTGGTTTTAATAGCAGAAAATAAAATCTATAAATTCTCTACTCTATTGGTCTATCGTTTATCTTAGGAAATAAGAGACGAAATAGAACGATCTTAGAAAGGGTATGATGAAATTCTTTGATTGGTTCTTCCCAAAGAAAAAAAGTATCCGCTTTATTTGACTGGTAGGTATACTAAACAATGAATTCTAATAAATAAAAAAATCGAAAAAATTCTAACTAAGAAAAAAAAAAGTATTCTTATTCAAAACGTCTTGTGATCTTCAACCAATTCTGTGCTTCAATATAATTTCCAGGAGTAAGCGCTATAGCTTGTTTCCAATATTCGGCGGCTTGATCGAACCAAGCCTCCGCAATTTCAGAATCTCCCTGCCGAATGGCCTGTTCTCCACGGTTGGAATAGGCGGGTAACTTCCTTCCCTTAGAACCGTACTTGAGAGTTTCCTACCTCATACGGCTCGGCAGTCAATTCTTTCTTTTGCCGTCCCGTTTTTCTGTTGTTTCGAGTTAACCAAACGAGGTTAATTACAAAAGTTTCAAACTTTAATTTTTTTTAATAATCAGTTTTATCTTTTCTCCCACCTTCAGAAGAATAAAGTCTAGGCATTCCATTATCGTTTATCGTTATCATTTATCGTTAGAATTTTCTGAAAGGTAACTATCTCGGTTTCATATAGAAATCTTTATAATCTATAAATTTCTATATTTTATATAGAATCTTTGAAAAAGGCTTTCGAAAGAAAGACTTACTCTCTTTGGGATCTGATGCTACACCGCTGCTCAATACTGTAGGGGATCGACTCTATTACATAAATTGATTCCTAATTTTTATCTTCTATTATGACATAAGTAAGCAGTTATTATTTATTGTATCGGCCAAAAAGTTCGCTAATTTCTCTTTACGGCGCTTCTTCTATCAATTAGATCCTTTATCCATAGAATGAAAAAGTATCTAGGCATCTTATTTCTTCATATTTCGGCTTCTATGAAGTCTCTTTCTCTACTACAGCTGATAAAAATCGTTTTGTGGACGATACATATGTAGAAAGCCTTTTTTTTTTTCATTTTTTTCTAGTATTTAATAGCGTATTTTCTCTTTATTTGTCTTTCTATAGTGAAGATAGTCGCACGTAATGACAGATCACGGCCATATTATTAAAAGCTTGCGGTAAAAACGGGTTTCGTTCTAGTGCTCGAAAATAATATTCCAAAGCTTTCGTATGTTCTCCGTTACTTGTGTGAATAAGTCCTATGTTATAGAGTATATAACTTCGATCATAGGGATCAATTTCTAGTCGCATAGCTTCATAATAATTCTGTAAAGCTTCCGCATAATTTCCTTCGGATTGAGCCGACATCCGTTACGGTCGTCATTCGAGTCAAAGAATCTCCGTTCCAGAACCGTACGTGAAATTTTCATCTCATACGGCTCCTCCCTTATGTGCATAATGAGAATAATATATAGACTCAAAAAAGATTGAAATATTTTCATTATGAACTGAGCGGGGCTAGTGTTTTTACAAGAAATCTCTAGCCAACCTTCCTGCAAAAGATCTTTTCTTAACATCAAGCATGTTAGTACTAGATAAAAAGATAACTCCAGCAATTTTTTTGTCTTCAACGCCCCTTTTTTTTTAAGGAATTAGTAACTTCAACAGTCTTCGATGGTTCTACGGGTATCCAAAGTACGAACGAGATGGATCTTTGTTGTCCCAACCATTTTTGTTAATCCCGATCCCGATAAGGAAAAAGAATATTAAGGTATATTTTATAACAATAACAAGGTTTCGTGTTGTTGATTCCTAGGCGTAGTGCTTCTTCCCC